AGGAAAATAATTTTATTTCTACCGAGCTGAAACAAGAAGCCGAGGGTTCTAGTAAACCAAAACCATCATTTTCTAGCTATTTGGCTTCAATCTCCCCCTTTTTTAGCGCAAAAATTGAAGATTTAGTTACGATTGAAAGTTTTGTACTATCATCCATAGATCCTTTATTCATACTCATTCAATTGGAAGAATTGAACCAATCAAAAAAATTATGCTTCTCGACTCCATAATCCAATTTTTTTATTAAAATTATGATTGCCTTTTGGATAGAAATCGTGAGAATGTATATTCTTTCCTCAAATGTCCTATTGAGGTTTAAAGGATTAAATCTTTTTAAGAAATAAAGTTTTTGATCGGAATATAAAATATGAAAAAAATGGAAAGACCCCTTAACTATTGAAGTTGTTAATAGAACGAATCACACTTTTACCACTAAACTATACCCGCTACATATTCATTATTGAATATGAATGGACCATTTGTCCAACAAAGTAATCAGACGCAGTCAAGATAGCATCAGAATCATGAAAATTCCAGCATTAACACGTATTTTTCTCCACTGCGGCGCGGAATTGAAAACTTGAAAAAAAATAGGTGAATAGCAAAAAGTTTAGTCAAATTTCAATAGTGTACTAAAATTATAAGTATTTTTTTTTTTTGAAACCTCCCTTCACTTGAACCACCAGATTTTCTGAATTCGGGTAAATTGGGCCTCAAACTTTCAAGCTTGTACTTTGCTTTGAACAAGTAAATGATTTAGAGTCTCATTTTATAAATATGTGTTTTCTATTTGATATTATGATATTATATATCTTATAAGATATTATAAGATATATTTTATTTATTTATTAATATTAATACTTCTTTCTTATTAAGACTTCTTAAATGAATTATTAAGATGAATATAATACTGAACTTCAACTTTCATTTATAATGAAATTCATTTTTCATTAATGAATTTCTGAATTTTATACTTAAGAATAATAAAATAAAGACGACGATTAGTACTATATTACTAGATACTATAATACTATTAAAGTAGAACACTTTTACTATAAAGACTAAATATTAGAATTTATACTCTAATTTACTAGAATTACTACTAATTTACTAGAATTACTATATAAGGTACTATAATATACTAAGAATAGATATATAATCTCTAATATTTCAATTTCAATATAGAATATTCTATATATTCTATATTAATCATTAATCTAGATCTAGATAATTTTTTAAAGAATTTCTAAAATAATCTATCTATTAGAATCTTATCTAATTTCTAATAATTAGGAATGGGAATAAAAATTACTCTTCTTGTTTCAATAACAATTTTTATTCGTCGGAACAAAAGAAGTACTGGCCCGGTCAGTACTTATACTTAACCAGGCCGGGGAAATGAACCTTTTGTACAAAATAAAAGAAGTAAGGTATTCTTTCTATTGGATAAATCTGTTTCGAATCATTGAAGGAAAATAAAAATTGTTCTCAATCTTGGCTTCACATGTTAAAGATAAATTTTCAATTTTGAATGGGGAGAGATGGCTGAGTGGACTAAAGCGTCGGATTGCTAATCCGTTGTACGAATTATTCGTACCGAGGGTTCGAATCCCTCTCTCTCCGATCCCCCTGATCACTTGAGATTTTAGAATTGAAATAAATTTCGATTATTTTCTTTTATGAATCTTTTATCTTTATCTAGTATCTATCCCATTTCTTTATATCTAGTATCTATTCCATTTCTTTATACATTTACCTATGAAATACCTATGAAAAAATTAAGGAAAAAGTAAAAACAAATCTCATATCTTTTTTTATTCTTCACGCCCGGGATTACGCCCCGGATCATTAGATAAGAATCCGAAGATGAAGAGAGAAACAAAGAATATTACTACTGTGTAAACGGATAGTTTAAGAGTAAGCATTACAAATCTCCAAGATAAGATAAGATCATTTTTTTTTAAGGAAATAGATCACCTATTTTACGACACACACTAGACACTATTTTGATATGACGCTCTAAAGATGAAAAAAAAGGAAGTTTTTTTGAAATTTCTTTTCACGAATTTCTTTCTAATGTAATAAGATTCGTATTTTTTCGTTATCAAAAATTTCTTGTCATATCCATATCTATAATTAGGTATTGTATGGGATTTTATAAAGGAAAGGTCAGAACAAAAGAAGAAATAAGCTGATTAGCTGATTAAAGATAAAGATCATCACCCCCTTCCCTTATTCAAATTAAATTTCAATATAAAATAGAAAATAACAGAATTTCACTTTTTGAATCGAGGGTTCCTAATGTCCAGACTTATTTGAATCTTATTTATGATCTTATTGATTTTCAGAAGAAAAATATCATCTTTTTTTTATCGAAGAAATTATGAATTGAATAGAGATTTCATTTTTATCGAAAACTTACAGCAGCTTGCCAAACAAAGGCTAATAGAAAAAAGAGTAAAGGGATAACGGGCATAACGTCTACAATTGGATTGAAAAAGGCATAAGCCTCAGGCAATTTGGCGAAGAAAAAACTACTCGAATAAAGGGTATAATTAAGACAGATACAGATTAAACTAAAGATATTAAACATAACAAATATTCTTTTCTTGTTCTTAAAGATTCAAATTAAATTGAAATGATAATAAATTATCAGATTGGATTGAGTTGTTTTTCTGAGGAAAATTTTCAAATAAAAAGGCAGATGCAGATAAAAGAAAAAAATTCTTATTTTTCTTTGACTTCTCCCCAATCAAGAATCCTTCCTTACATTCTCCAATCAAATAAGAATACAAGGAATTCTATTTTCATACAATATCTTAATTGAATTCTAAGTAATGATCAATTAATCTTTTTGATTCTATATCTATTGTGTTGAATCCTAGCGACAACATGTCCTATATTTCTTTTGGTTGGTTATTGACGAATAACAAATATTTATCTTATTTTTTCTTAGACCAAATCAAAATGGGGCGTGGCCAAGCGGTAAGGCAACGGGTTTTGGTCCCGTTACTCGGAGGTTCGAATCCTTCCGTCCCAGATCGTTTGCATTAGAAACGAAAGATTCTTCTCTATTGAAATTGAAAATTTAATTCAACAATTTTCTGTTTAATGTTGGATACAATGTTATCCAATCTGAATTCTAAGAATCATTCTTAGAATCATATCTTTTTTTTTTTTTACTAAAGTATTTTATTATTAAATATAAATATTCGTGATTACTTTTGTTAACGATTATTTTTTTATATGATGTATATGGATGCGAAAAGATAAGAATCCGAGGATTCTTATTTTCTCTTTGATCTTACCTTACACGAGATTTTTTCTACTCCATAATAATGAAAACAAAGAAACTTTATTCTCAAACTATCTCTCTGTTTTCAATTAAATGAAAATAAGATTTCATTGGAGATGGTAAATAATAAGTAAATCATAATATTAGAAAAATCATATGTCATAAAGAAAAAATGAGAAAATATTTATAAAAATATGTAATGTAATATATTAAATAAGAGTATAAAATAGAAATAAAATAAAATAAATATAATTATTGTATGTAATTGTATATTTTTATTTTGTATATTTTTCTTATTAATTTTATCTTATTATTTCATTTCAGATTATCTTATTATTCTAATAATGAAATATTTAGTATTTAGTTAAACATTTAGTTAAATTTAGTTAAAGTGGCTAAAAACTTTTATCCATTCATGGGTATTTTTTTTCATTTGAATGAAAGTAAAGTCAAAGGCTTTTTTTGAGGTTTCTAATTTCTTTTTTAATAAAAAGAGGTTTATTATGGACAATCCCGAAAGATCTGTTGAAGATGTAAATAAGTTTGCTTAAAACTGATTTGTTTTTTTTCATGTGATATTATTCATATAAGAAAATTATGTGGTATTTTTAAGTGAAATCCTTTCCGGATAACACTTATCTATAAGTGTAGATTATTATGTATCAATTGGTTCAGCCAATGACTATTCATGATTCCATATTGAATCAATTGCATACGGTTCCAAATTAAAATAAAATGAGAGGGATGTTATGGTAAAACTTCGTTTGAAACGATGTGGTAGAAAGCAACGTGCGACTTGAAGGACATGATTGGCTGTGGATTCTGACATCCACCATCTTCTCTTTCTATACGAATGAAGATGCTCTTGTCTCGACATAATTTGTTCTGCTAGGAACCTAATTTAATTTGTCTTGGGTTACTAAATAACTAAATAAAGATACTAATGGTATATTAAAGTGGTATATTAAAGGTATAGCATATGATGGAGCTCGAGCAAAAATGATTGATTCATTTATCGGGGGAATAATCTAGGGTTAGTGACAATCAATAAGTTAGACCAACTTTGTAAATATATTATCAATATCTAAATATAGATAAATGGAGAGGTTCAAAAATGAACAAGTTTGAAATGAAAAAATCAAATTTGTCGAAATTTTTAAACTGTTTCAATCAAGAGTGTATCACAAAGGAATCAATCTTTCGTATGATTTTTTCATTTTCTTTCCATAGAAAGAACAAAAAACAAAAGGTATGTTGCTGCTTTTTTGAAAAGGAGTAAGGATCACCGAAGTAATGTCTAAACCCAATGATTTCACAAAGCGCAAAGAAAAGACAACAAATTCCGGAACAAGGAAACACTATTTTCACTTGTCTCAACAATTGGATCAGAATGAGTAAAAAAAATATATATATGAAAGGAGACAAAAAAAGAAGTTAGAGACAGCTCAAGAAATTCTAAGGATTTCCTTTTGAACTCTTTCAAAACTACCCAACTTGAGTTAGGAGTACAAATGAAATTTCTTTTTCTGTAAAGAAGGAAAAAAAGGCTCAAATTACAGTCTAATTCTTTATGGATCCATTTCTCTATCTATCTATCTATTTCTCTTTCTATCTATATAGATAATAGATAGATAGATAGAGAAATTCTAGAAATTATAATCATTTTTTCTTGAGCCGTATGAGGAGAAAACCTCCTATACGTTTCTAGGGGGGCATCTTTTATCTACATCTATCCCAATGAGCCATCTATCGAATCGTTGCAATTGATGTTCGATCCCGAAGAGAAGGAAGAGATCTTCGAAAAGTGGGTTTTTATGATCCGATAAAGAATCAAACTTATTCAAATGTTCCTGCTATTTTATATTTCCTTGAAAAAGGTGCTCAACCCACAGGAACTGTTTATGATATTTTAAGGAAGGCAGAATTCTTTAAAGAATTTCGAGTTTCTTTTGATAAAAAAAGAAAGGAAAAACAAGAATTATGAATAAAAAAAGGATAGGGTAACTAGTACCTATCTTTGTGTAAATCTTTATTCAAAGTTTTTTCTTTTCTTGTTCTATTCATACTTATTTTATTCTTCTTTTTCTTTCTTCTTTTTGTGGAACCCCCCAAACAAGGGGGGTAATCTTTCTTCTTGTATTTGTATTGTACCTTTCTTTTTTTGATTAAATAAAACCGCTATTTTTGCTATCTTTACCTTTTCCTTATTTTTTTTCCGCTCAAAGTTTTATTCTTTATATTATGCTAATCCAACACAAATTTCTATCTAATTTCTTGAAATTTGTTTGATAAAAAAGTCCATTCATATTGACAATGGCGTATCAAACAAATATAATTTTATCGTATATAAATAGATCTTTTTATCCCCATTCCCTATCGGCTCTTTCTTTCCTTCACTTTAGTAAAATGAATGAGTTTGTTGTATTTTTTTTATTTCGATCATATCTACATTTCATATTGATCCGGGTTGCTAACTCAACGGTAGAGTACTCGGCTTTTAATTGCGACTATGATCTTTTACACATTTGGATGAAGGAATTCGTCTAGACTATTGGTAGAGTTTATAAGACTGCGACTGATCCTGAAAGGTAATGAATGGAAAAAAAAGCATGTCGTAAAAAGAATAATAAAATCATAGAAAAAAAGATTTCTAGTACTCATAATAGAAATAGAACGAGAGTTTTTCTTTTGATAACAATTGGTAAAGTATTTTTGGTCTAGTGAATAAATGGATAGAGCCTTATGGCTCCAATTCGAGTAAGACAAAAAAGTAACGAGCTTCCCTTCTTAATTTGAATGATTACCCGATCAAATTACTAATTATGCGTTAAAAATAGATTAGTGCCTGATGTGGGAAAAGGTTCTCTTGTGAATTGTGAGTGGACCATTGATTCTTTTTTTTATTAATCCTAATTATTCTTTATTGTGGATTGAAGACGGATGTGTAGAAGAAATAGTATAGTGATAAAAAAGGTATTTTTTTTCCAAAGTCAAAAGAGTGATTGGGTTGCAAAAATAAAAGATTTTTACCCCTTTTTCTTATTGTTATTTTATTTCTTTCTTTTATTGTTATTCTACTTATATTAACAAGTAAAAGAAATCCAAATTGGATAGAAAGAAAGGGAAAGAAAAAAGATCTGTAGATTGGGCTCTCTGTCTCCGGGGTATATATTCTTTAATTTGTTCTTACTTTTATATAATCTTTTACTTTATTAGATTATCATTATGTTTTTTACATGTATAAAAGTCTATATTATTATTATTGAAATTGAAAGTAAAAGTATAGACAGTGCATAATACAATATATGCATACGCCGTTCTGACCATATTGCACTATGTATCATTTCATAACACAAGAAGTGCCTCCCTTTTTTGGTTACAGTAGAAATGTATTTAAATGGCAGAATTACAAGGATATTTAGATTGAAAAAAGATAGATTTCGGCAACAAAACTTCCTATATCCACTACTCCTTCAGGAGTATATTTACTCACTTGCTCATTATCATAGCTTTAATAGTTTTATTTTTTACGAACCTGTGGAAATTATTGGTTATGACAATAAATCTAGTTTAGTACTTGTGAAACGTTTAATTACTCGAATGTATCAACAGAAATCTTTGATTTCTTCGGTGAATGATTCTAACCAAAAGGAAAATGGTTTTTGGGGGCACAAGAATTCTTTTTCTTCTCATTTTTATTCTCAAATGGTATCAGAAGGTTTTGGAGTCATTCTGGAAATTCCATTCTCGTCGCGATTAGTATCTTCCCTTGAAGAAAAAAGAATACCAAAATCTCATAATTTACGATCTATTCATTCAATATTTCCCTTTTTAGAGGATAAATTATCACATTTAAATTATGTATCAGATCTACTAATACCCCACCCCATCCATCTGGAAATCTTGGTTCAAATCCTTCAATGCTGGATCAAAGATGTTCCTTCTTTGCATTTATTACGATTGTTTTTCCACGAATATCATAATTTGAATAGTATCATTACTTCAAAGAAATCCATTTACGTCTTTTCAAAAAGAACGAAAAGATTCTTTTGGTTCCTACATAATTCTTATGTATATGAATACGAATATCTATTCCTGTTTCTTCGTAAACAGTCTTCTTATTTACGATCAATATCTTCTGGAGTCTTTCTTGAGCGAACACATTTCTATGGGAAAATAGAATATCTTATAGTCGTGTGTTGTAA